CAGTTAACAGCCGACCGCTCTACCACTGAGCTACTGAGGAACAAGGGGAGATTCGACCTCCTAGAGTTCAACTCCCGCTCTCAACCCATGAACAATATGAGTCCGAAGCTTCTTTCGTAACTCCCGGAATTTCTTCGTAGTGACTCCGTTCCATGCCTCATTTCATAGGGAAGCCCAAAGTGGCTCTATTCTATTTCATTCTATTTCACTTCCTAGCACTTCCTATCATTTAATATCCATCCCTTTGGTCTTATTTACATAAGAGATGTCATTTATAGTCTATCTCTTTCTATATATGGAAAGTCAAGAAATTCTCATCGAAACATCGAGAAATTGTGCATATAGAAAACTCTAAAGAAAGAAAAAAAGGAGACCCATGCCATGATTTTCAAATCTTTTCTACCTTTTCTACTTAGTAGTCTAAGTTTCTCGATGAGGATAATTAATTCGGTCGTTGTGGTCGGACTCTATTATGGATTTCTGACCACATTCTCCATAGGTCCCTCTTAGATCTTCTTTCTCCAATCTTGGATTAGGGAAGAAGGAGATATTCGCGACTACTGGTGGTTTCATTATGGGGCAGCTCATGATCTTCATATCGATCTATTATCCACCTCTGCATCTATTCTTTCTTAGCTAAACGGGTGGAAGATCCATCCAATTTGGTTATATCATGGACTCGAAAAGCGGATCTGAATGTGACTGAAATGCACGATCTTCACAGGTATCACTTTTCACGATACCTAAAAGATGGAATAGCGATTTTCGAACCATTTCCTATACGAGAATGGTTTCCATTACTTTGAGAAATGGATTCTATATCAAACTATAGCTATTGCATTAAAGAAGAAAAGAAACTAATAGAAGTCGAAGACGCGGAATGGTAGTGAATAGAGAGAAAGATTCTTCTGATTTTCTTGTTCCTGAAAATATTCTATCTATCTCCTAGACGCCGTAGAGAATTGAGAATTTTCATGTCTTTCAATTCTCGTACTCGTAATTGGAAAGTTACGGAAGGAGGTCCATCATTTTGCAATGAAAACAACATAAAAAACTCTGGACAATTTCGAAATCAGGCCAAGCGTCTTAATACATATGCAAAAAAATTCATTATTGGCCCACCATTGATTAGAAGATTTAGCTTGTATGAATCGCTATTGGTTTGATACGAATAATGGCAGTCGTTTCAGTATGTTAAGGATACAGATGTATCCACAATTCATTTAGAGTTACTTAATAGCCTATTTCTTATACCATATCTCTATCCCGTGAAATTCTCGAGCCGAAAGATGGATGCATATGCTGTGTTTCATTTTGCTAAACGATATCAATTAAATGGTGTATCAATTCCATAAATTGGATATAGCAATAAATAAATCAGCAAAATTCTTTTATTTTAGATAGAAGAAATGTTTCTTCTATCTAAAATAAAAGAATGTACCCTTCTATCCAAATCCAATTTGCATCGATAAAATAAATCCAAATTCCAGTAGTAGATGAATAATTGCAAATTTTTGTGTGTACGAGATTAGAATAACTTCAAAATAACTGACATAATTTTGTATTTTTCCTGATCAGAAAAATACATGAAAAAGAAAGGAGGTAGAAAAATTTTGGGATTTATGGTTAAAGAAGAAAAAGAAGAAAACAGGGGTTCTGTTGAATTTCAAGTATTCAGTTTCACCAATAAGATACGGAGACTTGCTTCACATTTGGAATTACACAAAAAAGATTTTTCATCGGAAAGAGGTCTACGAAGACTTTTGGGAAAACGTCAACGTTTGCTGGCTTATTTGGCAAAGAAAAATAGAGTACGTTATAAGAAATTAATCAGTCAGTTGGATATTCGGGAGAAGTAATTTAATCGTTCGAATTTTTTTCTTATTTTATTAGTAGTCTTATAGTAGTCTTAGATTTTGCATTTTGATGAGCCTCGTTTTGAGGAATTCATGGAATAATCCATTTTCATGGAATAATGAATTAAGGAAGAAAGGATATGAGTCTACCGCTTACAAGAAAAGATCTCATGATAGTCAATATGGGCCCTCAGCACCCATCAATGCATGGTGTTCTTCGACTGATCGTTACTCTCGATGGTGAAGATGTTATTGATTGTGAACCCATATTAGGCTATTTACACAGAGGAATGGAAAAAATCGCGGAAAACCGAACTATTATACAATACTTACCTTATGTAACACGGTGGGATTATTTAGCTACTATGTTTACAGAAGCAATAACGGTAAATGCACCAGAATTCTTGGAGAATATTCAAATACCCCAAAGAGCCAGCTATATTAGGGTAATTATGTTAGAGTTGAGCCGTATAGCTTCTCACTTGTTATGGCTTGGACCTTTTATGGCGGATCTAGGCGCACAGACCCCTTTTTTCTATATTTTTAGAGAGAGAGAATTGATATATGATCTATTTGAAGCTGCTACAGGTATGCGAATGATGCATAATTACTTTCGCATCGGAGGGGTAGCCGCCGATCTACCTTATGGATGGGTCGATAAATGTTTAGATTTCTGTGATTATTTTTTACGAGGAGTTGTTGAATATCAACAACTTATTACACGGAATCCCGTTTTTTTAGAACGAGTTGAAGGAGTCGGTTTTATTAGCGGAGAAGAAGCAGTAAATTGGGGCTTATCGGGACCGATGTTACGAGCTTCTGGAATACAATGGGATCTTCGTAAAGTTGATCCTTATGAGTCTTACAACCAATTCGATTGGAAAGTCCAATGGCAAAAAGAAGGGGATTCATTAGCTCGCTATTTAGTACGAATGGGTGAAATGAGGGAATCCATCAAAATTATTCAACAGGCTGTAGAGAAAATTCCTGGAGGCCCTTATGAGAATTTAGAAGTCCGACGCTTTAAGAAAACAAAGAATTCCGAATGGAATGATTTTGAATATCGATTTCTTGGTAAAAAACCTTCGCCCAATTTTGAATTGTCAAAGCAAGAGCTTTATGTAAGAGTGGAAGCTCCAAAAGGTGAATTAGGAATTTATCTGGTAGGAGATGATAGTCTTTTCCCCTGGAGATGGAAAATTCGTCCACCCGGTTTTATTAATTTGCAAATTCTTCCTCAACTAGTTAAAAAAATGAAATTGGCTGATATCATGACGATATTAGGTAGTATAGATATCATTATGGGGGAAGTTGATCGTTGAAATGATAATAGATAGGGTAGAGATAGAAACTATCAATTCTTTTTCGAAATCGGAATTATTAAAAGAAGTCTATGGACTGATATGGATTCTACCCATTTTGACCCTCCTACTGGGAATCACAATAGAAGTACTCGTAATTGTGTGGTTAGAAAGAGAAATATCCGCATCGATACAACAACGTATTGGTCCTGAATATGCTGGCCCCCTGGGACTGCTTCAAGCTATAGCCGATGGAACTAAGCTACTTTTTAAGGAGGATATCCTGCCATCCCGAGGAGATATTTCTTTATTTAGCATTGGACCTTCTATAGCAGTCATATCAATTTTATTAAGTTTTTTAGTTATCCCTTTGGGATATCGTTTTGTTTTAGCCGATCTTAGTATTGGTGTTTTTTTATGGATTGCCATTTCAAGTATTGCTCCTATTGGTCTTCTTATGGCAGGATATAGCTCAAATAATAAATATTCTTTTTCAGGCGGTCTACGAGCTGCTGCTCAATCTATTAGTTATGAAATACCATTAACTTTTTGTGTGCTAGCAATATCTCTACGTGTGATTCGTTAAAATAGGATCTTTTTCCTCCAAAATCCATTGAATATTTATCTTCCTTTTCTTATTCTGTATTCGGGTTGGTAAGTTAAACTAGATAGCTATATGAGTGAAACAAAACAGCTTATTAATTTGTAGTAAAAAGAAAAAATCTCATTTCCTACGTACAAGAAAAAAGTTGAAGTAAACATAAGTAGTGTAAACTCTTTACCCCAAGGTTGATATTTTTCGATTAGTCATCATATCTTGAAGCGGGCAAGAATAAAGGATTCGCGATATGGAATTCCATTACTAGAATATTCCGAGTTATTACTATAACTTATAATCATAAGGGGAATCCATCAAAAATTAGTGAGGGGTTAGGAACACTAAAGTACATAAAGGATTAGTAATGAGGGAATCTAAGACATTAGAGATTTTTCCTCATAAAAGGAATCATAATAAGGACTTGAAATTGGTGGAAATGATCAAGTAGTACTTTCTTCGGATTCCGATCCAGAGTATGTTCCCTTTCACTTGTTAAAGAAATGGCTATCAAGAACGAATTAATCCTTTATTCCTTTTTTCTTTTTAAGTACCCTTCCCCGGGGAAAGAAGAATAGGACAAAAGATATGGAATGCAATACAAAAAAAAGATATTTATTTATTCTTTCCTTCCTCTATTCATATTAATACAGAATTCCTCATGAATTAATGCCTAATTCTTTTCATTTATTAATTGCTATAACGAGTGTTTTATTCCAAGATTAAGTTATTACTGAACAAAGAAAAATTTTCATTATATTATAAAGGACGAGATCAATTCGGAAGCGCTTTTTCTTATTCTAGCAGACGGAATTCCTTTGGTCTAATTTAGGACTTTCCAATCGATTTTATCTTACCTAATTCTATCTATGCCCAGGGGGATAATACCGAAACGAAACAACCCTTTCCTTTTTTCTGATCATAGAGAAGCCGTATGAAGCTAAGGTTTCATGTACGGTTTTGGAATAGCGGTGGGAACTGTGATGTTATCATCGACTATGATTATCTAACAGTTCAAGTACAGTTGATATAGTTGAAGCACAGTCAAAATATGGTTTTTTTGGATGGAATCTTTGGCGTCAGCCTATAGGTTTTCTGGTTTTTCTAATTTCTTCTTTGGCAGAATGTGAAAGATTACCCTTTGATTTACCAGAAGCGGAGGAAGAATTAGTAGCAGGTTATCAAACCGAATATTCCGGTATCAAATATGGTTTATTTTATCTTGTTTCTTACCTAAATTTATTAGTTTCCTCTTTATTTGTAACAGTTCTCTACTTAGGCGGGTGGAATTTCTCTATTCCCTATATATCCTTTTTTGAATTTTTCCAAATGAATAAAATGGTTGGAATTTTGGAAATGACAATGGGTATCTTTATTACATTAACTAAAGCTTATTTATTTCTCTTCATTTCTATCACAATAAGATGGACTTTACCCAGGATGAGAATGGATCAGTTATTAAATCTTGGATGGAAATTTCTTTTACCTATTTCCCTGGGCAATCTCTTATTAACAACTTCTTCCCAACTTGTTTCACTATAAATAAGATAATACAATAACAGTAAGAATATTTTCAACACAAAAGTTCTCTCAAACAAGAGAAAGAAACATACCTTTTTCATAGATATTTAGAATATGTTCCCTATGGTAACTGGGTTCATGAGTTATGGTCAACAAACAATACGCGCTGCAAGGTACATTGGTCAAAGTTTCATAATTACCTTATCCCACACAAATCGTTTACCTATAACGATTCACTACCCTTATGAAAAATCAATTACATCGGAGCGTTTCCGGGGGCGAATCCACTTTGAATTTGATAAATGTATTGCTTGTGAAGTATGTGTTCGCGTATGCCCGATAGATCTACCCCTTGTGGATTGGAGATTTGAAAAGGATATTAAAAGGAAACAATTGCTTAATTATAGTATTGATTTCGGAGTTTGTATATTTTGTGGTAATTGTGTTGAGTACTGTCCGACAAGCTGTTTATCAATGACTGAAGAATATGAACTTTCTACTTATGATCGTCATGAATTGAATTACAATCAAATTGCTTTGAGTCGGTTACCAATCTCCATAATGGGAGATTACACAATTCAAACAATTAGGAATTCGACTCAAAGTAAAATAGACGAAGAAAAATCTTGGAATTCAAGAACGGTTACTAATTATTAGTTACTAGGATTTTTCTTTTTTGTTAGAAAAATTCAATAGTTTTTTATTAACTATAAAGAAAAACGAATAACTACTGCTTATTGCAAATTATTCCTGATTTAAAATGAGAGTAGATTTTCGTGATGTGATTTCTAACTATACAACTTATATACAAAAAAATATCCTAATCCCTTTTTCCTTCCTTGAATCTTTTAGTTTTAGTCAGTTCATGAAAAATTTTATACTATTAATTTCTTCTTATCCATAATGGATTTACCTGGACCAATACATGAGATTCTTGTGCTATTTGGGGGATTTGTTCTTCTACTAGGAGGTCTAGGAGTAGTATTACTTACCAACCCAATTTATTCTGCCTTTTCGCTGGGATTAGTTCTTGTTTGTATATCCTTATTCTATATTTTATTGAATTCCTACTTTGTAGCTGTCGCACAACTTCTTATTTATGTGGGAGCTATAAATGTTTTGATCATATTTGCCGTAATGTTCGTAAATGGCTCAGAATGGTCTAAAAATAAGAATTATTGGACTATTGGAGATGGGTTCACTTCACTCGTTTGTATAACTATTCTTTTTTCACTAATGACTACTATCCCAGATACGTCATGGTATGGAATTCTGTGGACTACAAGATCAAACCAAATAGTAGAACAGGGTCTCATAAATAACGTTCAACAAATTGGGATTCATTTAGCAACTGATTTTTACCTTCCGTTTGAACTCATTTCCATAATTCTTCTAGTTTCTTTAATAGGTGCAATTACTATGGCTCGGCAATAAGAAATACTTAGAATTAGTCAAAATTCTTAGAATTTCAAATCGAAAATAAATAACTAAAGAATCACAATTTTGATTTAGTAAAACCCATCTACTGCCAACAAATACCTTCTTTTCTCTTTTGTTGTGTAACTGTTCTATTCTAATTAATGGAATCGGTTCAATTCTTGTCCTCATATTGAAATGAATCGAGATTGATAAGGAGTTAGTTAATGATGTTTGAGCATGTACTTTTTTTTAGTGTCTATTTATTTTCGATTGGTATCTATGGATTGATCACAAGCCGAAACATGGTTAGAGCTCTAATATGTCTTGAACTTATACTGAATTCAATTAATCTAAATCTCGTAACATTTTCTGATCTATTTGATAGTCGCCAATTAAAAGGAGACATTTTCGCAATTTTTGTTATAGCCCTTGCGGCTGCTGAAGCAGCTATTGGACTATCCATTCTTTCTTCCATCCATCGTAACAAGAAATCAACTCGTATCAATCAATCTAATTTTTTGAATAATTAGACATAAAATCCTCTAAACAAAGGCGCACATATAATAATAATATCAAATATTAAGATGAATAGAAATCGAATACTATTTTCTTATTATTTGATTATTTTAGAATATCTATTTTTTGATTAGGTTATTACATAGTATTCTTTTTTACTTATTGCATTTTTGCAATTCATTGATATTGCAATTTGAATATTGCAATAATTTATATTGAAAAGACGATAGCCAATAAATTGGCTAATTCGAATTCGTATGTACAATTCGTATAATTATGATTGTTGAAGCCAAAAATTCAAGTCTCTTGGCTCTTTTCACGCTTTCTCACAAACGGATTAAGAAATATATTGCATTATTTTATTTATTTATTTGTTGAAGTTTGGATAAACCATTGCTTCGTCTGGTGTCTACAATACATATGACTCATATAGTACTAATTTCATTTTTACCAGATCGAAAATTTTTATGTTGAAAAGGAAAATTTATAGATCCAATGTCACATTCCGTAAAAATTTATGATACATGTATAGGATGCACTCAATGTGTACGAGCTTGTCCAACAGATGTATTAGAAATGATACCCTGGGATGGGTGTAAAGCCAAGCAAATTGCTTCCGCGCCGAGAACCGAAGATTGTGTGGGTTGTAAGAGATGCGAATCTGCCTGCCCAACAGATTTTTTAAGTGTCCGCGTTTATTTAGGGCCTGAAACAACCCGCAGCATGGCTCTATCTTATTGATACGTTACAAAAAACTCCACTTGAATCGTCTGATTCCTCTTTACCGAGGAAGCCTGTGCTCGCTTATTTCGAGCACGGGCTTTTCTGGTCAAAACGTATCTTCTCTTTATCACTTTATCATGAGTTATTTTCCTTGGTTAACAATACTTGTTGTTTTGCCGATATTTGCAGGTTCATTAATTTTCTTTTTACCTCATAGGGGAAACAAAATCGTTAGGTGGTATACTATATCTATTTGTTTATTAGAATTCCTTCTAATGACTTATGCATTCTGTTATCATTTCCAATTGGAGGATCCCTTAATCCAATTAAAGGAGGATTCTAAATGGATAGATGTCTTTGATTTCCACTGGAGATTGGGAATCGATGGACTTTCATTAGGATCTATTTTATTGACAGGATTTATCACTACTTTAGCTACTTTAGCAGCTTGGCCAGTTACCCGGAATTCGCGATTATTCTATTTCCTGATGCTAGCAATGTATAGTGGTCAAATAGGATTATTTTCTTCGCGAGACCTTTTACTTTTTTTTATCATGTGGGAGTTAGAATTAATTCCTGTTTACTTACTTTTATCCATGTGGGGGGGAAAGAGGCGTCTGTATTCAGCTACAAAATTTATTTTGTATACTGCAGGCGGTTCCATTTTTTTCTTAATCGGAGTTCTAGGTATGGGCTTATATGGTTCCAACGAACCAAGATTAGATTTGGAAAGATTAATTAATCGATCATACCCTGCAACATTGGAAATACTATTTTATTTTGGCTTCCTTATTGCTTATGCTGTCAAATTGCCGATTATACCCCTACATACGTGGTTACCAGATACCCATGGGGAAGCGCATTACAGTACATGTATGCTTTTAGCGGGAATCCTATTAAAGATGGGAGCATACGGATTGATTCGGATCAATATGGAATTGTTACCTCATGCTCATTATCTATTTTCCCCCTGGTTGGTAATAATAGGAGCGATGCAAATAATCTATGCAGCTTCAACTTCTCTTGGTCAACGAAATTTCAAAAAAAGAATAGCCTACTCCTCCGTATCTCACATGGGTTTCATAATTATAGGAATTGGTTCCATAACCAACATTGGACTCAATGGAGCTATTTTACAAATACTATCCCATGGATTTATTGGTGCTACACTTTTTTTCTTGGCGGGAACGGCTTGTGATAGAATGCGTCTTGTTTATCTCGAAGAACTGGGGGGGATATCTATCCCAATGCCGAAAATTTTTACCATGTTTAGTAGCTTTTCAATGGCTTCTCTTGCCTTACCAGGAATGAGCGGTTTTGTTGCAGAATTAGTAGTATTTTTTGGACTAATTACTAGTCCAAAATTTCTGTTAATACCAAAAATGCTAATTACTTTTGTAATGGCAATTGGAATGATATTAACTCCTATTTTTTTATTATCTATGTTACGCCAGATGTTCTATGGATACAAGCTATTTCATGTTCCAAACGCAAATTTGGTGGATTCTGGACCACGAGAACTCTTTCTTTTAATCTGTATCTTTTTACCAGTAATAGGAATTGGTATTTATCCAGATTTTGTTCTCTCGCTATCGGTTGACAAGGTAGAGGCTCTCTTATCCAATTATTATCCTAAATAATTTTTTTTTTTACTAGTCCGCTCTATATTCCATAGTGAAAAAACCAAATAATTCAGAAAAAAGTAAAAAAGTCTAATTAGATCTATCTCGAATTTTTGAGAACCCTTTGAGAAGGCGTTCAAGGGTTCTCAAATCAAACAAAAATGGAAAAACTTTCATTTCACGAAGGTTTTATGTTATGTAATCATTTAGATGGTAATGTAAATGCACCATAACTATGTAAACCTATTCCTAATAGATTGATACCAAAATAGCAGATCCAAATTATAAGAAATCCTATCGAAGCTACAAGTGCGGAATTCGTACCCTTCCAATTTTGATTTGTTCTACTATGTAAATAAATTGCGAATATGGTCCAAGTAATAAATGCCCAAGTTTCCTTAGGATCCCAATTCCAATAGGATCCCCACGCCTCATTAGCCCATACTGCTCCACAAAGAATACCTATGGTTAAAAGGGTAAACCCTAGGCTAATGACACGATAACTCCAAGAATCCAAACGCTCAATTAATTGATATTTGTAATAATTTGGAAATGAAGGAAAAGAGGTGTTTTTTAAAGCACTTCTTTTTACATAGAAATATTCAATCTCACTAAACTCACTAAAGAAAAATGTTTTATTTAAAACATTTTTTTTCTTTTCTAAAAAGAAATTGAAATTCTTTCGAAATTTAATGATTAGAAGAGCGGCAGATAATAAGGATCCGCACAAAAGAGTTGCATAGCTTAGTAACATCATACTGACATGCATCATTAACCACTGAGATTGTAGAGCAGGTACTAGTATTGTGGATTGATGCATTTCAGTTAAAAGACCCGACGTGGCAAAGCCTTGCGTTAAAATAGTACTTGGCGTAGTTATTGTGCTTAAATCATTTTTAGAGTTCTGTATCTTAGGAATCGTATGAAGAATATACAGAGCCCATGAAAGGAAGATCAATGACTCATATAAATTACTTAATGGAAAATGTCCCGAAGAAGCCCAACGAGAAACTAAGAATCCTGTTATAGAGAAAAAAGTAGCTATCATTCCTTTTTCTGACGAATCACGTAATCCCCCAAGTTCACGAACTAATAAGGTTATCAAATAAATTGTAATCACAATTGAAATGGTTGAGAAAGAGATATGAGTTAGTATATGTTCTAAAGTTGCAAATAGCATAAGGAGAAGGTCCCATTACAAAATTGGAAATTTCGAATTGAATCCATTTTCTAATCTATTGTATTCTTTTTCGAGAATGCCGCCACTCGGACTCGAACCGAGATGCTTGAGCACTGCTTCCTAAGAGCAGCGTGTCTACCAATTTCACCATGGCGGCTAACTTTAAATAATAGGGAAGTTAAAAGAATAATAGTTATTTTCTCGCAAATCGTCGAGATTGGGAGAGTCCATAGAATTTAGGAACATTAGAATCTTCATTAAAATGGACTTCGTTTGGTAGTATCATTGGGGATTTTTTTCACAATAAACTCTTGCTTTGCCCAATAGAAACAAAGCTTGAAAGAGTTGGAACTGTTTTTTCTCAGTTGCAATATAGAACTCATTTTTTTTCTAATTAGTTTCTCATTGAAATAAAAAAAATCTTTCAATCTATCCATTAGAATTTCTATAATTTCATCATTAAATACAAAGAATTTTGGATTTTAGCAAAATTTCTAGAATGAAAGCCTTTATGCTCTTATTAATATGATTTACCAAGCCTAAACCTATTTTTTTGTGGATTTTTGATAAGATAGGTAGAAGTTGTAAGTCCTATTGCAAGAATACTCTACTTTTCATAATAGAATCCTCATATTTTATTATGAGGATTCTATTATGAAAAGTTCGTTGATAGGAAAAGAATACTTAGGACACAGTATACCAAAAACTTTTGTTCTATATATCAGAATATCAGAGGGGTTAGTTCTAAGAATATTGTACCGAGGAATTCGACACATAAAAGTACATTCATTAATTAATCTGAATTATTCATATTAAATAATTGGAATTTCTTTGGGATAGGTCAATTCAGATTATTCCAAAACCAGATTATTTGTTTGTTTGTTGCCCAGAAAAACCCTTTGGTTTTGGATGCTCGCTACCGCTGGAAAATGATCTTGATTTTGCTAAAGAATAAGATTGTACTATGGAAAAATAAGTCTTTTTCTTCCAAAGATTTTTACGAATACGCTTTTTTGACATCGAAGTACGTTTTTTTGGAACTGCCATTCAAAAAGGAGATTACTTTTTTCTAGTTGTATGTGAAAGACATCTATTGCCGCAAATCAATCCTTCTTTCTGTTTTTTCTTAGTATTTATACTTAGATACTGAACTGAAATTCTGAATTCTTTTTTACTTTATTTTCTCTAATGCGGATAAGACAAGAATTTTTTAGCATATTTTTCATATATATTTTATACTTTGTTTTAATAATATAGAATATATACAAAGGTTTTCTATTTAAATTAAATCAATTTATATATTAAGTATACTCCATATATAGATCTACGGCCTATCCCCCATATAAGATGGGGGGATAAAAGGAAGGGAAAATTCAAATAGTTAATTAAGTTCAGAATGGTATTCCATAATGGAATTCCAATCAAAACAAAAAAAAATACTTAGTCTCTTAAACAAGACATTCTAAAACTTAGGTAATTCTAGTCATTAGGATTTCAGTTCTATATGAAGTAAGGAATATTCGATAATTTCCTATAAACATAGGTTTTCATTGGAATTCAATCAATCAGTTACGAAACATGAGAGCTGCTTCATCTTCATTTTAATAGAAAGAAATACAAAAATGAATAGAAAGTAAAATGATTCAATCCTTTTTTGTATTTTAACAAATATCCTTCTTTAGGTAATAACTAGGTAACAAAGTTATTTAATTAACTTTTTGAATTTAACCAAGTAAACCCATTCTTGATTTTTGATTATTTCAATGAGAGAAATTTGGAAAAATGAAGAATTCCAGTATTTTGTCTTATTCTTATTTTTTGGAATTCCTTCAGAAAGAGATAAGAATTGGTTTGGTGAATCGGAAACTATTTTATTTTATAGAAAAATTTCAAGTAAAAATTACAATTTCTTTTCTTATGGAACATACATATCAATATGCATGGGTAATCCCTCTTCTCCCACTTCCAGTTATTATGTCAATGGGGTTTGGACTTATTCTTATTCCGACAGCAACAAAAAATCTTCGTCGCATATGGGCTTTTCCTTGTGTTTTACTCTTAAGTATAGCTATGGTATTCTCAGTTCACCTATCTATTCAACAAATAAATGGAAGTTATATCTATCAATATCTATGGTCTTGGACCGTCAATAATGATTTTTCCTTAGAATTTGGATACTTGATCGACCCGCTTACTTCTATTATGTTAATACTAATTACTACTGTAGGAATCCTCGTTCTTATTTATAGTGACGATTATATGTCTCACGATGAAGGATATTTGAGATTTTTTGTTTATATAAGTTTTTTCAATACTTCCATGTTGGGATTGGTTACTAGTTCCAATTTGATACAAATTTATTTTTTTTGGGAACTTGTGGGAATGTGTTCCTATTTATTGATAGGCTTTTGGTTTACACGGCCAATTGCAGCGAGTGCTTGTCAAAAAGCTTTTGTAACTAATCGTGTAGGGGATTTTGGTCTGTTATTAGGAATTTTAGGTTTTTTTTGGATAACAGGTAGTTTAGAGTTTCGGGATTTGTTCAAAATAGCTAATAACTGGATTCCTAATAATGGGATTAATTCCTTACTTACTACTTTGTGTGCTTTTTTATTATTCCTTGGTGCAGTTGCGAAATCTGCACAATTCCCTCTTCACGTATGGTTACCCGATGCTATGGAAGGACCCACTCCCATTTCGGCTCTTATACACGCAGCAACTATGGTTGCTGCGGGGATTTTTCTTCTAGCTCGACTTCTTCCTCTTTTCATATCCCTACCTTTAATAATGAGTTTCATTTCTTTAGTAGGTACAATAACACTCTTCTTAGGAGCTACTTTAGCTCTTGCTCAGAGAGATATTAAAAGAAGCTTAGCCTATTCTACAATGTCTCAATTGGGTTATATGATGTTAGCTCTAGGTATAGGTTCTTATCAAGCTGCTTTATTCCATTTGATCACTCATGCTTATTCGAAAGCTTTATTGTTCTTGGGATCCGGATCCATTATTCATTCAATGGAACCTCTTGTTGGATATTCACCAGATAAAAGTCAGAATATGGTTCTTATGGGTGGTTTAAGAAAATACGTTCCAATTACAAGAACTACTTTTTTATGGGGTACGCTTTCTCTTTGTGGTATTCCACCTCTTGCTTGCTTCTGGTCCAAAGATGAAATCCTTAGTAATAGTTGGTTGTATTCACCCTTTTTTGGAATAATAGCCTCTTTTACTGCAGGATTAACTGCGTTTTATATGTTTCGGATATATTTACTTACTTTTGATGGGTACCTGCGTGTTCATTTTCAAAATTACAGTAGCACTAAAGAGGGTTCGTTGTATTCAATATCCTTATGGGGAAAAAGGATACCCAAAGGAGTGAATAGAGATTTCATTTTATCAACAACGAAGAGTGGAGTTTCTTTTTTTTCACAAAATATATCCAAAATTCATGGTAATACAAGAAATAGGATAGGGTCCTTTAGTACTTCCTTTGGGGCTAAAAACACTTTTGTCTATCCTCATGAAACGGGAAATACTATGCTATTCCCTCTTTTTATATTACTGTTTTTTACTTTGTTCATTGGATCCATAGGAATCCATTTTGATAATGGAGTAATGGATAATGGAATAGCGGAGTTAACCATATTATCAAAGTGGTTAACTCCCTCAATAAACTTTTTCCAGGAAAGTTCTAATTCTTCCATAAATTCATATGAATTTATCACTAATGCAATTTCTTCTGTAAGTCTAGCTATGTTTGGTCTATCCATAGCATATATCTTCTATGGATCCGCTTATTCCTTTTTTCAGAATTTGGATTTAATAAATTCTCTTGTAAAAGAGAGTCCGAAAAAGTTTTTTTCGGATCAAGTAAAAAAAAAGATATACAGTTGGTCATATAATCGTGGTTATATAGATATTTTCTATACTAGGGTCTTTACCCTGGGTATAAGAGGATTAACTGAACTAACGCAGTTTTTCGATAAGGGTGTCATTGATGGAATTACCAATGGAGTAGGTCTTGCTGGTTTTTGTATAGGAGAAGAAATTAAATATGTAGGGGGAGGGCGAATATCGTCTTATTTATTCTTTTTTTTATGTTATGTATCCGTGTTCTTATTCTTTTTTCTTTCTTAACTTAAGGAATTCCCCCGTCTCCTGCCTAAAGAGCCCCCTTATTCCCCTTCCTATCTTCTTCCCCCATCTCTCCCCCTTTTCTACCATCTCTCTCTTTTTCTATCTCCCTCTTTTTCTATCTCCCTCATTG